CCTCCATCGATCAAGAATTTCGGTCTTTGGGAAGTATCATGATCATCCAATAAGAAGGGTTTCAATTTATTCAAATGAACGATTTGAACACCTATTGATTCTAACAACTGATTGCAGGGTTGATCATTCGGACCTTTCAATTCATAGATGTGGATCTCGGACCTATGAATGGGGATATTCCCGATACTCACAAAGAAAAAGGGAAGTGACTTGGACAAAAAGGGAAGTGACTTGGACAAAAAGAGAAGTGACTTGGACAAAAAGAAACGAAGTGACTTAGACAAATCTTGTTTGTCGATAGCCTCGGACCAATCAATCGAATATTGATTAATACGTAATCGATCGAACACTACTTGAAATTGAAAACGGTTCTTCTGTTCAGAAACGAAATGTTCCAAATGTTCCTGGAAATTCTTGCTCCCATTGGACCATTTGTATCTATATGCATCAGGATCCCGATTCATGGATCTCTCGGTTCGAGAAATAAGAGGATCAAACCATTTCTTCTGACTCTTTTTCAAATTCGATAAATGTTGGTTGATCATATATTTCATTATAGTTATATGATTCAGAGTATCATTTCCTATTTGATCCCTTTGAATTCCATATTCGAAGTTGCGATCGGATCTATTCATTAAAAAGAATCGATTCGATACATTTCTTATGTACCCATAGGTGCTATATTGGATTTGAATCAGATTTCGGATCAATCTATATTGATTGACTGCCTCCATGATGTTGTTGCTAGCAAATACCGCTGTTTTTAGTTTTGGGTCTTCCAAATCATTCCCGCAGTAGATCCGGACCGATTTTTTTTTGATCCTTCGATAAAAAGATTCATTCTCCTCATAAAAAAGAGGAGGTAGAACCAATAAAGATTTCTTTTTCGATTCATCTCTGGAGTGGAATACCTCATTCAAGAATTTTTTTTGATCCAACCCGTAGGAATCAATAGAAAAGGCAAATCCCCTATGATACACCAGATCCGGCTCGGTTATTGATAGAGTGAATAGATCCGCCATTTCTTGAAATCTCTCTTCTGATTCAAAATCGTGGTGTAACGTGTATCCCCCTTTGTTTCGGTCATGGAATAGATGAAATAAATCCAAAAATGGATTCTTGTTCAAGAATGAAATCTTATTGGAACTGTCCATATCTGGTTCATCCTTCGGAACCATATCACATCCCGGATCTGATGAAATAGGATGAATTGAGACGGTATTTTGTAAATACGTAATTATCTTGAATATATCAACCATTTCTTTATTTTCCGATCGCCTGGAAGGGACAAAAGAAAGATCTTGTTTTTTCTTCAAAAATTTCTGATCTCTAGTAGACCTCTCAGTAGGATTCGAACCCGGATGAAGTTCTGACCATCTGTCAGAGAAAAAAGAACGAATTGATCTTATAGGATTCCCAAGAAATTCTTCGATTTCTTTCGGAAGCAGATGATTATTCATCTGCTTCTCACGTTTCGTGAATAGCCGGGACATTGAGGAAGATCCAAAAAGGCATTTCGGGAATCGATCTGATTCTATCTCTGTTCGTTCCGTTTGAAGAAAGGAAGGATCCCAAAGAATCGATCTTTCTTTTAGTTGCTGAATCTCTGTTTGATCGATCAATGTGTGATATTCTGAATCCTCATTTCTAATGGAATAAAAATGATCTCTGGATTGATCAGAAGATCCTTTCGATTGGCTAGAATCCGTTACTTGAACGAGGATAGATCTTGTGGAATCATATTGAATATTTGACAATACATTCCGTACCCTGCTAAAAAACCGATCCTTGTTTACCAACCACACATTGTCTAACCAAATCAAATTCTCTCTCGATACGTTCCTCAAAAAATCCGATTCGTGCTGATTCTTCCCCCAACTAACGAAGAGATCTTGGCGGAATTGCCATATATGAAATTGAGCACAATTTTGCAAAGAAATACCCCACTTGTTTCTCGAGAAGAGATGGGAAACATGCTCAATATCGTTTGATTGAATAGTTGCCTCAGCTCCTTGTTGTTTGAAGAAACCCTCCCCTTCAATTGGTCTTTTTTTACGAAAAGCAGACATGAGATAACAAATCAAGTCTTTCCCTAAGATTTCGAATAGCTGCCCCGAATTCAAGTTGATTATGTTTCGCTTCTTCCTCGGAGAAAGACGATCAAACAATTCCCAATCATGGTCCTTGCGGATCGGATCATCCGTATAGGATAAAAAAAGAAACTCCAGATATTTGCTATCTTTCTCTTTGAATGAGATCTCAATTCCAGCTACGGTTTCATTAGCTATCTTACAACTAGAATCCCTCTTTTTTCCGATCCGGTTCCTCCACCACCGCGAACCCCGGTTCGATTCAGGCATGATACACTTTTTATTTATTGGGAGAACCCAAGTACTCTCTTGCGGATCCACGAAACAACTCTCAGAAATCTTTTTCCCTTTTGGAAGATACAGGAGCGAAACAATCAACCTATTGATATTGGAAGACCAAAAAGATTCTT